CAAAATAGTCGGAGGACTCTTCTGACAAACTCAAAAATATGTAATTGTCAGCAAAGTTGTTTCTTTTTTTTTTTCAAATCCAAAAAGTTCTTCTTACTTAGAATAGGTCGTCGATTCAGCATTAGATAAAGGGGGTAAAATCCCTGTTTTTACAATTTACAATAAGCGGTTAAAATCATTTTATCAATATGAGTATCCTATATCGATAAAATATTTATTTTGAAACCACCTCTATATTAACATAGTGGTAGAAAGAGTACCATGCTGCGTCTAGACTTCAAACAGTTTGTTTTAACCATGTTAATAGTTCCACATTATTGGTTAATAGAGAATCAAAATGAATTTACCAATGAATCGCGAAATGCTATGGTTCTTACATATAATTTATGAATTTATACAGAAGTAATTCGCGAGATCATGTACCTCTCTTTCCTACTTATAACGGAAAAGGGTACAGTTGGTTGGTCCAACCTATTCTTGAAATAAACAACTCGCACACACTCCCTTTCCAAAAAAAATCAATACACCAAGCACTACACTTAGATTTATTGGATTTGTTGCTAAAATATCGGTATTAAACCCGAAACTCCCGGCAGATGGCCAGTGGCCTAAAGAAACGAAAGAATCGGTTACGTTTTTCATATGATCTCCTCTTATAGATAGACTAAAAAATCGAACAGAGTTCTTTTTGTAGCACTTCGCCCCTCTTTTTATTTATTCTTTTATTTTTTCTGAAATTGAGTAAAAAAATAAAAAATATTCGAGTTAGTTAGAAATTATGAACTAATGAACTAGCCCTTTTATTGGTTATTGGAACACTAACACTTACTAAAAAGAGTTTCCCTTGGTCTATGAACGGGAAGGATGAAAGCGAGTCAGTAGGCTAATTCCTCATCCGCAAATCAGCCCTTCCCGTAGGTTCTTTTCTCAAAGAATAAAGAATGGGAGGAGGGAAATCTTGATAGAATTTGAAAAAGCAAACGACAAGTCGAAGGAAATAAAATATGAAAAATAAATATATTTTTCATATTTATAAGCTAAGATTAAACAAAAGGATTTGCAAATAAAAGTGCTAATGCTACAACCAGTCCATAAATTGTTAAAGCTTCCATAAAAGCTAGACTAAGCAATAGCGTACCTCGTATTTTTCCCTCTGCCTCAGGCTGTCTCGCGATACCCTCTACAGCTTGACCCGCAGCAGTCCCTTGACCAATTCCAGGTCCAATAGAAGCAAGCCCTACGGCCAATCCAGCAGCAATAACGGAAGCGGCGGAAATCAGTGGATTCATGATAAGTTCCTCGTACCAAAAAAAGAAATGGTTAATGATACAATCAACCAATGAATTATGACTTAATTATTCCCTCACTAGGACTCATCCAGTCGAAGTAACTAAGAACTTCGGATTGAAGTAATAAGATTATTGAATCATCAAAACAACTTCGATATATCTTTTTTACTTTTTAGCCACAGAGTCTTTGTGAACCCATACGACTTTCGTTCTTCCATTTCTTGTTCTTGGTTCGAACTGTTAGTTGAATTATTTCTTGATTTCATCCGTTTATTCATTCAATTCACAGTCACAAGGGGCCGGAAGGACTTCTAGTCTATTAGAATCCCCTAGAGTAGTAAAATATATCTTTAGTTCATTTGATATATAACTAGCACTAGGCAATATCTAATATCACATATACATGTCTTTCTTCCATAACGTAAACCAAGCATTCATCTTAGATTCAATCCTATTCGAGAATCAAGCGTCGAAACATCTAGAAGGGTTCGCTTATAGTTATTCAAGTACAGATACCTCCCGCCCCTTTCTAAAATACTAAAAAAAAAACCTTTTTAAAAATTCTTTTGAATCTTACCTTTTCTTATTATTCCACCTAGAGAAATCTAAATGGACAAATTGATTAGGACGACTAATTCCATAGGCATAGAAATATCATTATTTGATTGATCTAAGTTCATGCAATTTATTAATAAAACTGAATAAAAAAATTATTCATTTTTATTATTTATTTATTATTAATATTTTGGTCAATCGTTGAATAAAATCAACTGAAAGGGAAATCATTTCGCCTTTTTTTTTTTATTTTTTTATTTAATTACACGTCGTAAACCTATACAACAAGAATTATTGACAAAAATTCTTATATTCAAATTGTTTTAACAATGAATTAATAATGAGATGGACTAAGCAATCTAAAGTGAATATTCATTGAAACGAAGTATGATATTAAGTGAAGGAAAGGGGAATTTTAGGAAAAAGATCTTTGTTTTTAGATCTTTTTCCCCTTACTCTTTAATATCATCGTAATGTTTTTGCTATCACTCTAGATCGTATATAGCATAGTTGTATATTTAGATTCCCCTATTCTATTCCGTAAGTTAAGTAATTCTCTTGAGCCACCCACCATATACATTTATACATTGCTGTGGGCTAAGCTAAAAAAGACTATTTCAATGATGGCCTTCCATGGATTCACCTATATAAGCCGC